CATAAGGTGGCAAGATGATATCTTGAGCAGTTACACATCCGGGGCCCCTAACGAAAATAGACGCCTCACAAGTTCCATATAGATTACTTCTCAATACTATTTCTTTCAAATTCATTAAAATTTCGTGTACTGATTCTTGAATACCTAATATGGTCGAGTATTCGTGTGGTATTTTCTCAGATTTTGCACGTGTGATACATGTTCCTTCTATTTCTCCAAGCAACGCTCTTCGCATCGCAATGCCTATTGTATCACCTTGACCTTTCATAAGTGGAGAGAAAATAAAGCGCCCATAATAAAGGCATTTACTATCTGTTCTTGATTCAACACACTTCCACTGAAGTGTCCGAGTAGATACTCTTATTTTCTCTCGAACCATAGTAATATTTTACAAAATTGATCATATCTTTGAATCATTTATTTCTCTTGAAATCTCTTCAATTCTTATTTCTACACGCGTCTTTTTTTAGGAGGCCTACAGCCATTATGTGGCATAGGGGTTACGTCTCGTACGAAACTTAATAGTATACCACTTCTACGAATAGCCCGTAATGCTGCATCCCTTCCGAGACCAGGACCTTTTATCATGACTTCTGCTCGTTGCATACCTTGCTCCACCACTGTACGAATAGCATTTCCCGCGGCGGTTTGAGCCGCAAATGGTGTCCCTCTTTTTGTACCCCTGAATCCACAAGTACCGGCAGAAGCCCAAGAAACCACTCGACCTCTTACATCTGTAACAGTCACAATGGTATTATTGAAACTTGCTTGGACATGAATAACACCCTTTGGTATTTTACGTGCACTTTTACGCGAACTAATACGTCCATTTCTACGTGAACCAATTTTTGGTATAGGTTTTGCCATATTTTATTATCTCATAAATATGAGTCAAAGATCTATGGATATATCCATTTCATGTCAAAACAAAGCCTTCCCTTTTTTTATATCAATTCAATCTTTTAGCACTTCTTTTCTTTTAGAAAATTCCTTTTAGTTTTTAGTATAGTAGAATGATTATCCTTGTCGTTGTTTATGTTTTGGGTTAGAACAAATTACTATAATTCGTCCCCGTCTGCGGATCAGTCGACATTTTTCACAAATTTTACGAACGGAAGCCCTTATTTTCATATTTGTTATTCCTTGTTTTAATTTTTAATTTATTTCTTGGAAGAAAATAAGTTTCTTGATATTTTGAATCTCGAATCGTATTCATGTAGAAAGGAGTGTTGAAGTTGAAAAACTGCCTAATCGTTCGAATCCTTGTTGCGGAGTCTATAAATTATACGACCTCTGGTTGAATCATAACGGCTTACTTCAATCTTAACTCTATCTCCCGGCAGGATTCGTATAGAACTACGTCGTATCCTTCCTGAAACATAACCTAGAATCAGATCTTCATTATCTAAACGAACCCAGAACATACCATTAGGAAGTGATTCAGTAATTAAACCTTCATGAATCCATTTTTGTTCTTTCATTCGAGGCAAAACCCCCTTAAAGTATCAACTAATAGAGGAGTGATATTAGACAAGCCGTCCTTTCTCTTTTTTTGTTCACAACTAGGAAATTTTGGATCCAACTCGGATATTATAGGGATTACCATATATAACATAAAATTTCTCCGCCAATTCCTTCTAGTCGAGCCTCCCGATCCGTCATTATACCTCGAGAGGTAGAAAGAATTGCAATCCCCATTCCGCCTAAAATTCTAGGAATTCGTTGATAGTTAGAATAGATTCGTAGACCAGGTCGACTGACCCTTTTTAAATGGAAAGTATTTCTATACGGACCTTTCTTAGTTCTTCTATGTCGTAGAGTTAAAACCAAAAAATATTGGTTTCTTTCTTGATGTTTTCTCGCATTTTCGATAAAGCCTTCTCGTAAAAGTATTTTAACAATGTTTTCGGTGATGTTAGTAGATATTATTCGAACCGTTCCTTTTCTATTCATGTCAGCATTTCGTATAGAGGTTATTATATCAGCAATAGTGTCCCTACCCATGATGAACTAAAATACGTGGTGCCCCAAAAATTGGATATAATCAACATGTCTTTTTATTAGTTTATTATTAATTAATAATAAAAAAGGAAAGGTATATACGTGATACACAATCTACTATTTCATTCAAATACCCTGCTTCTCATCTTATAATACTTCAGGAGCTAATGAAACTATTTTACTAAAGTTTTGTCTCAATTCCCTGGCAATCGCACCAAAAATTCGAGTTCCTTTGGGATTTCCTTCTTGATCAATGATAACTGCAGCATTGTCATCATATCGTATTATCATACCGTTGTTGCGTTTGAGTTCTTTACAGGTACGTACAATTACAGCTCTGATCACTTCGGATCTTTCTAAGGGCGTATTGGGTATTGCTTCTTTGATCACAGCAACAATAACGTCACCAATACGAGCATATCGGCGATTGCTAGCTCCTATGATTCGAATACACATCAATTCTCGAGCCCCGCTGTTGTCTGCTACATTCAAATGGGTCTGAGGTTGAATCATATTTTGTTTTTATCTGTTCTTTCAATGCACAAATAAATGCAAAGGGTGAAAAAGAAAAAGAAATATTGTTTGTCCAAAAAAAACTTCCATTTGTTTTTATCCAAAAGATCCATTTCCTTTAGTTCTACATTCTTATCCTGAAATAATGAATTGAGTTCTTATAGGCATTTTCGATGCCGCTATTGCGATAGCCCTTCGGGCTATATTTTCGGCTACTCCGCTTATTTCATAAAGTATTCGACCTGGTTTGACAACAGCTACCCAATATTCGGGAGATCCTTTCCCCGAACCCATACGGGTTTCCGCGGGTCTTACTGTAACTGGTTTGTCGGGAAATATACGTACCCATATTTTTCCACCGCGACGTGCATTTCGTGTCATTGCTCGTCGCCCTGCTTCTATTTGTCTAGACGTGATCCAAGCGGGTTCAAGTGCCTGAAGAGCATATCTTCCGAAACAAATACGATTCCCTCGATAAGACATTCCCTTCATTCTTCCTCTATGTTGTTTACGAAATCTAGTTCTTTTGGGGTTATAGTTGATGGTTATTTTGTAATTCCATCTCTACTACAGAACCGGACGTGAGAGTTTCTTCTCATCCGGCTCCTCGCGACTGAAAAAATTCAAAAAATGAATATTTTATATAATTAATATATACATGTAATAATACACTGAATCAATAAATTCTTTTGGATTCATCCAGTTTACTAGATATTTTTCTTTGGGTATATAATTAAATATTAAATATCTAGTTTAGTTCTTTTTTGTTTTGTATATTTTTGTTTTTTCGATATTATTTCTTTATTATATTATAAGAATTTTTTTTTCATATTGGATTGCTAAAATATGACGAATTCAATAAAAATAAAAAAAGGAATTCTCGCGGGCGAATATTTACTCTTTCAATATCTATTTCAGCTGTAGAGTTAGCTTCTCATTTTTCAGAATATATGAATTGGTCTCTGGTTCGTTCCGCCATCCTTCCCGCTGAATCATCAGGATTCATTTTGAATTGAATCTTATGTATTCACGGGTTCCATCGTTCCCATCGCTTCTTGATTAATGGTTAGGTCTGAATTCTACAACGGAGCTCTTAATGAAATTTGTTCTTGAGCCAACCCTCTTAGTCGTTATTGGCTCGAAGCTCTTTTTTTTTCTATGAACAGATTTATATCATATAATTATGTGTGAATCTGTATTGATGCTTTATTACATTTTATTTTCTGAGATGTTTCAAAGACCTTACATATTGGAATCATATATCTTTTCTATTCTATTCATTTTTTTTTCTTTCTCTCAACTTTCCATTTATCCGTATCCTTTTTTATTTATTTTTATTTTGTTTTGTTTGACAATAAATCGAATTAATTTTAATTGTTTATGCCAAACAAAAATGGAGTTGCTACAATGATAGGACTAAAATAGCGTATCTTGACTGCTTCTTGGGATCCAGATAATGTGATGCGATGAGTTGGTTATTAGTTCTATAGTTATTAGTTCATACTTCGTATTACGTGTTCTTTCTTTTTGTTTAGTTTTAATTTTAACAAAAACCAACGAGTCACACACTAAGCATGGCAATTTTATTAAAAGGTCAATCGAATTTTTATTAAACCTTATGGGATTAAAAATTAGAATTCATTGGGTGGAAAAAAGAATGAAAAAGGTTGTCATTTTTTGTTCCATCGTTAAATCGAAACAGAAAGACAAGTCAAGTAAAGGCTTATTATTCCTCGTCTATAAATATCCAAATTTTAATACCCAATACCCCATAGATAGTTCGAACCGTATAGGCACAATAATCAATTTTCGCGCGAATGGTTTGTAGGGGAACCCTACCCTCTCTTATCCATTCGATACGTGCAATTTCTTTTCCATCGATACGGCCTGCAATTTGGATTTGAATTCCTTTTGTATCAGCTTGTTCAGTTAATTCGATAGCTTTTTTCATTGCTTTTCGAAATGATACCCTATTCTTTAGTTGTCCGGCTATAAATTCGGCAAGAATAGTAGGGTGCCCATAAGGTTTTGCAATTCTTGTAATAGCAATGTTGAGTTTTCGGTTCACACAATTCAATTCTTTTTGTACATTTAGTTTTAGGTCTTCGACCCCTTGTGGTCTATTTTCTATTAATAACTTTGGAAATCCCATATGGATTATTACCTGTATCAGATCTATTCTTTTTTGAATTTCGATACGTGCAATTCCTTCGACACCTGAGGATGTTTTTGTATTTTTTTGTACATAATTTTTGATACAATCCCTTATTTTTTGATCTTCTTGTAGACCTTCCGAATAGTTTTTTGGTTGTGAAAACCAAAGAGAATAATGACTTTGGGTTGTACCAAGTCTGAAACCAAGTGGATTTATTTTTTGTCCCATATTACCCCATCATACTTACTTTAAAAAATTAACTGTGTACGGTAGAACAAAGACTTTACTTTATGCTTTTCCAGAAAACGTCCATACAACATTTCTATTCGTC